TGCCCATTCTTTAAACTCCGATTCATAGAGAAATCTACGATCAAAGATAGAACGAGATCCATTTTCCACCATCTCTAAGGGATTCCTTGGTTCGGGCCGAAGAAGCGAGGATCCCACCAGAGCGCCTTCTACTACTTCTAATAGGCCATCAACTAGATCAGAATCCGTCTCAACGAGTCTATAAGAAGTGATCCAATTTTTTTCATCGGGTCCGGGTAGAGACCAAAGATCTTGAGCGATCGATCCGGCAGAACAACTCAAAAGAGAAAGAAGTATCGTTAATTTCTTCATGTTCGTTCCAAGTTCGAAGAACCATTTGTACAAATAAGGATCCCCTTCGTAACATGATTGCTTCTTCATATAGATAGATATAGGATCTATAAGGCAGCAATTATTTATAAGTACATTTTGTGCAACAGCCCTTCCTATCTGATAGAAAAGGATCCCATGATCCGGAACCGGTCTTACATGGGCTCGCAACTCCCAAGTTTGTCTATGAAGAGCGAATCGAATTGTATTCGTGTCTATAATTGATTTCTTCTGTGTAATACTAATCGATAGGGCCTCATTGGTAATTGCTACAAGATCTCGTGCATTGTAACCCATGGCTATGGACCCGAATCCATTAGTATGGAACATTTTCTTTTCCAAGTGAAATCCCCTAGTATATGAAAGGGTGAAAACGTGCTTTCGTTGTTGTGGAATAAGAAGCCTTCGTATCTTAATGCATGTATTTAATTTATTCGGAGCTATTAGAGCGGGATCCACTTTTTGGGGAATATGAGTCGAAGCAATAACAAGAATATCTCTAGTGGACCGTCTTTCACAATTCCCGGAGAGATAGTTCAATAATAAACCGAGGGACTCCGACTCATCCACATACAGATCATGAATGTTTGGAATCCATACTATGCAAGGAGACATTGTTCTTGCCAATTCGAATTGCAAGTGGATAGAAGCTAGGTCTATTTCCAACTCGATAATATACCTAAGTATCTCATCATCCACCGTATACTCCTCCCTCAGCTCCGGGTCCGAGTCCAAGTTCGAATAAAAAGAGTCACGATCATCAATATCGTCCACATCTTTAAGCGCATCCATATAGTCCTTAGCAGGATCGCTATCATCATCAATATCCACATCATCAAGCGCTTCCGTATAGTCCTCAGGATCGAGATCATCAATAACTATTTTCAAATCCAGCTTGTTCAGAAATACCGTAATGAAAGGAAGATAGGAGTTTGTCGCTAGGGATTTGACCAAATAGGATCGTCCAGTTCCTATAGGACCTATCACTAAAATACCCCTAGAGGGGGATAGGGCTAGGCGGAACGAAAAGGGTTTTGGTTTTCCATGAGATGGGAAATGAAAACTATTAACCCCACACGAGGTTTGTGAATAAGTGATTGTCTGATAATGAGCAAGGAATATCCGTCTTTCTGCTAAACAGGATGTATTGAACTCATAATTCATTAGATCCTTTTGATGAATGTCAACTACGTATCGTAAGTAAATTGCTCCCGCTTGTTCAAACATTTGATAACCATAGTCACTCTTTACTAAATGATCAATATGAGTCAGACTCCATAGAATTTGATCAATCCCTTTTTCTGGCCTTAAGGTGGAGAAATGAAACGAGTAAACTCTCTCTTTATCCAAAAACCAATCACAGGTCTCGATCCAGGATTCTATTTCATCATGAGTCTGAAACCTTTGTCCTTTTCTTATCCATGAATAGATCTCTTTACTTGTATGACTTAGATGTCTCGTATTTCTCGAAAAAGTGATTCGATTGATGGGATTTGGTATGATACTTATGAGATCGATGAGATTGAAAAATATCTTCTGTATAAATTTGACCCCATACGCGGGACCACCACCAAATAGCGCAAAACCCAGTATTTCTGCTAGAAAATCTTCTAACTGTTCCTGAGCAACTAGAAAGAGATTCTTTAACCAGAAAGAATTCGGTTCAGGTTTAGGATACCCATCCACAAGTTTGTACACCTCAATCATGTATGATGGAATCGTCAAAGATTTTATCCTCTCGAACTCTGTCTGTAACTCACTAGAGTCTAGGGAAACAGAGAAAAGAAGTACCTGAACGAGACATCCAGCAAGAAGAAGAAGTAAAAGGCTTGAATAGAGGAACTCCCGAACATTTGGCGAGCTCAGATGTGTCGATATCAACAGTGACTCATTATTTCGATGAATCATTTCTTCGACCCGAAGAAGCCTACGGAAACACTTCCACGAAATATCACTTGAAATCTCACTTATCGGTGCCCACAATCCCCACAATTTTAGTTTAAGAGCTCGCCATTTTAGCTTAAGAATTCGCCATGCTGATCTGTGCATAATATAATGAAAATTGGATACAAATTTGTGACTGCTACTTAGCATCGGCAATAGGTCTGAAAAAGCATCTAAAAATATCAAATTTAGATATTTGTACCCTGTCGAAGTAAAGAACCACGGCATATATGTTTGGAATAGATTC